ACCAAAAATATTTGTGCCAAAATAACAGCTGCGAAGAAGAACAAAAGGCCTTGTACACGTAATGGATCTTGAAGTACTATTTCTGCATCTCCCTGACCAAATCCGCCTACATTAGGATTACTTGTCAACGGTTGATCCAATTTGATAGATTCGCCTTCTGAAACAAGAAGTTCTGGCCCCGGAGGGATAATATCAACCACTTGACGCCCATCCGACGCATCCGCTATGGTTATTTCGTATCCCCCCTTTTCTTTTCGTAGGATTTTGCTTACTATACCTGATGCTGTAGCATTATAAACTGTATTGTTACTTTTGCTCCCGTCAGGATAAATCTGGCCCCTTCCCCTGTTTCCACCTACGTATATAGGATATTTTAAGAAGTGAATGTCTTTCTTAGTAGCGGGGTCCGGGGAAAGAATAGGAAAGGTGATTTCACTATATTTCTGACCAGGAACAGGGCCTATGACAAGAATATTTTTTTGATTGGGGCGATAGCTCTGAAAAGACAAATTACCCATCTTTTCTTTTATCTCGGGGGAAATACGATCGGGAGGGGCTAATTCAAAACCCTCTGGTAAAATAAGAACAGCCCCCACATTCAAACCTCCCTTTTTACCATTAGCAAGAACTTGTTTCAGTTGCGTATCATAAGGAATTCGAACAACTGCTTCAAATACAGTATCGGGAAGTACCGCTTGCGGAACCTCAATATCCACTGGTTTATTAGCTAAATGGCAATTGGCGCATACAATACGCCCAGTCGCTTCTCGTGGATTTTCATAACCCTGCTGTGCAAAAATGGGATATGCATTTGAAATGGATGTACGAGTTATTATATATATCATGAGCGATGCGGAAATAGATCGAGTAATCTGTTCCTTTATCCAAGAAAAAGTATTTCTAGTTTGCATGGTCCAATCATTGATCCCGAAAATTTCTACAATAAATTGGGGTAGGTCACTAATGGAGTTTCCTATCCACGATTCTGTTATTTACTGGAATAATTTGACTCGATTAATCTATAGGAATATAGGATGAATCTCCGGGATGGGTAGAAATAGAAAGGGATTTTCAATGGTACAACTGCAAAGTAAGAAACATTATAATTGGATTAGGTAGATCATTTTTCAGTCATTCATTGAATGATAAATCACTACAAGTGACGGAGATACACGATTTAAATAACGGAAAATCCAATATTTTAAAATTGTATCTAGAATGACTGGAAAAGTGGAAACAAGGCCAGATATAATTTGATCATTATGAACAAATCCAAAATCCTTGTAGACAAAGCCAATCATCAATTCCCAACCATGGGGCGAATGAAATCCGATACATAAATCAGTTAATAAAAGAAGAGAAAAAGCTTTTATTGTGTCACTTAAGTTATATAGGAATTCCTGGGCCCAAGAGTTAAGAATAACAAGTTCTTTATTACCCAAAATAGAATAACCACTTAGAATAATGAAACAGATTATATTTGTCGAGAAGTGCAAAATCGTATGAATACGACCCTCGTTTTGTATCTTGATTAATTGGATTGTTTCTTTGTGAATTCCTATACGAAGGTTTTGTAGATGTGTCTCCGAGTATTCCTTGATCATTTCCTCTAAGAAGAGGAGTTCCTCTAATTCTATGAATTTTTCTAGAATACTCTTTTCTTCAATATCATTCAAAAAAGTTTCGGATTGCCTAGTATTCCACCAATTAGTAACCCACGATTCCAGACTTTTTTGAAATAAGAGAGAAATCCACCAGGGCAAAAATACGATAGATACAAGATATAAAAGAGGAGTGAATGCTTTCTTTTTTGCCATTTTTTCATCTGTGAATTGTTAATGAACCCATCTCATTCGTCAACTCTATGTAATCTAATATTTCTTATTTCTCTCACGCATCAATTCTATTACAAGTTATCGAACCTATGAATCTATTCACTATTTTTTATTTGTGATTTCGTAGTTAGGCCTTGAATTAGGCCTTGAATCTAGAAAAAAATACAAAAATAGACGAAAAATTCGAATGAATAAATAATCAAAAAATATTGTTTCCCTATAGTCAAATTTGAAGCACATATCTCCTTTCGATGAATGCCCCGAAAACCACTTTAAATAATGAATATGAATATTATTCAGATTTTGATACGAAAGAACTCCTTTTCTATCATTATATAAAAATCTCTAATATTTCGAAAAATTTTAACTTACTATGAATAGTCAGGGATAGAATAATTGAGGGAATTTTCTGAAAAATATTGTGAAAAATGAGTGGCAAAAAACGACAGAAATTGGCTAGTTATCATTATAAGAGATCCAATTTTTTGGTCATTAAGGAGCACAAAAAGAAGCGTCGAAAAAATGACAAGATATGCTCTATCTGAATCTAAAGTCTCAATTCCAACAATGAAAAAGGGGGGATTCCTTATTTCGAAATGGTTGATTATGAGATATTTCGATTTGTTTATTATTATTTTTTTATTGAGTTGTGGATATTTCGATACATATAAAAGATCCCCAAAAGAGTTTTTTTATACTTGTTCCATATATGTCTGCTTTGACTCGAATGAATGTTCTGAAGAAACCTCAATTAAGTTATGTTCTAGAAAAAGAGGATTCTTGCGTTTTTGCCCTCCTGCTGAAAGCATTCATTTATCGGCTCATTTCTTAAAATACTTCAATTGGTACACGCAAGAAATAGGCCAATTCAGCAGCTTTTTGTTCCATTTCCCGCGGAGTAAAATTCTCATCAGTACGAGTCAATGGAATGGCTCCCTGGCCTCTGATATCCATATAAAGGACACGCCGAGCATAAATACCCTCTTTAACTTCTATTCTGACGGATTGAATATCTTTTATAAGAAATCGGAGAAAGACCCGACGATTTTTTCCAGGAAATCCCCAACGAAAGATACACACTATTCCGTCTTTTATATCAAATCGATCATAACCACTACCTACATTCCACGAAATTGTGCACCACAAATAGGAGCTAATAAAAAGACCCGCGATCCCATAGAAAGACATCACAATTCCTTGTGGAAAAAAAACGATTTCCTGAGACGGAAATAAAGATATCAAATTTCTACCAAGATAACTCGAGGTTCCAACCAACAAGAATCCTAATGAACCTAAAAAAAGGATAATAGCCCAGCAGAAATTACTTGTTTTTCGAGCCCCCTTTATAGGTTCTATCCATATATGTTCTGATCGACAACTCATACTTGATCCCGTTGCTTTTTTGGAATTGAGAGAATACCCCAAATGAATTTGACTTTAGTCCGTTTGTTTCCGAAGTAACTCGCATCAACTAGCACTAGTTTGATGTGAACCTTTAGGAGTAATTCATTAAATTGGTTAGATCTAAACTAATAACATACCCTTCGTATTATCTCACTAAAGATAGCCACATACATATAGATAGACCAACGTTACAGTTCAGCCATCCGCCGATTCGGGTCTATTTGAAAATAGCTAGAACATAGCATTTTCTGGAGACATAAGAATTTTTCGGCGGAAGCCGCTTATACCATATTTATACCATATTTTGCTAAATGGATATCTGTGTTATGATACAAACGTCAATTGAAAAAAAAAAGAGATGAGATTTTGTGCCATCGGCTCTAAACAATCTTGTTTTTTTGAACATGAAGAAATAAAGAAGCCATTGCGATTGCCGGAAATACTAGGCCTACTAAAGGGACCAAAACAGAGGGAAAGTTAAGAGTTGTCATAGAATGGGTACCTCGATTTACTATTTGTACCTGTTATTATTATTTAGAATTTATAATATAATATATATCTTATTATATATAAGTATAAGGATATCTTACTTATTATAATTTGATAATTCTAAATTGAAATTATTATTACTTAATATCTATAGATATAAGTATCTATCTAAGTGAGTATATAATGTACTTTCTACATGAAGGATTTGAAAGGATATGGATGATATCTTATTTTATTCATTTTTTGCTCTTGTCTTCGAATTTCATTTATTAAGCAAAAAGTTTCTTAAAAATGAATAAAAATGAATTAATTTAGATTCTATTTATATTGAATTGAGGGGTTTGTTAGAATCCCATCCAGTAGGGATTCTTAGTCAAAATAGGATTATCGTAAGATATAGAAAGATAAAAAATTCTATATTTTCTAGAGTTTAATTATATATGACGAGAAGAAGATATTTTTTTTGCCTAATTATAAGAATTTCATCTTTTATCTTGTTAATAGAGGCTTCTTGATCAAATCAATAATAAGGAATATAGAAAAAGGAATATAGAAAAGGGGGCGGATTTTCGATTTTCTGTGACTTTTGATTCTTTATACAATTAGATCTTATGTCAACAAAGAAAACCCCATTCGTCTAATTTTGACTTGGATTCCGATAAACTAATTACTTGTTTGCTCAAAAAAATTGAACTTAATGTTTTAATTTTGATTCAAAGGAAAGAAAGTGTGGAGTTGAAATAACTCGCTCAGAACGCTTTTTAAAGGATTACGTGGTACGATTAGATCGAATAAGCCCTTCTGGAATAAATACTCAGCCGCTTGTGAACCGTCGGGTACTGTTTTATTCAGTGTTTGTTCAATTACTCTTTTACCCGCAAAGGCAATGTAGGCATTGGGTTCAGCAATAATGATATCCCCCAACATACCAAAACTAGCTGTCACCCCACCGGTAGTAGGAGATGTAAGGATTGGTACATAGAATAACTTTTTATTTGATTGATAATCATATAAAGCAGAAGATATTTTAGCCATTTGCATCAAGCTCAAACTTCCTTCTTGCATGCGTGCCCCTCCGGAAGCACACACTATAATAAGAGGTAGAAATTCTTTAGTAGCGTATTCAATCAAACGGGTAATTTTCTCCCCGACGACGGATCCCATACTACCCCCCATAAACTGAAAATCCATAACCGCAATTGCTACGTTAATACCGTCTAGTTGCCCTATGCCTGTTTGAACAGCCTCGGTTAATCCTGTCTTTCTTTGATA